TTATAGTCAGTATTCCAAGAAATGCTGGCTTTTTCGATTGCCCCCGATGCATGTAATGGAATCGAGTACTATACTTTTTTGAGGCGCGCATACACAAAGGGAATTCTTTTCTTGTCCAATACAAAATTGAATATAAGAAAATACTTTCCAGAAAAAACAAAAAAAAAAACAATTTATTTTTCTGGCTACGGATTTATGGAACCTGACTTACTAGTTTGAAGTTGAAAAATAGATTTCATGCAAATTGCACACTGAGCTTTTGGTATAGGTGTCCCGGGGCTAATAATCTACGAAGAAAGGAGGGGGAAGGACAGATCAACCAAAGATCCTACTCCTCTTAGAAAGGCGAATGAATCATTTTTCCTATTTTTCATTTTGTTTTAAGGCCCCATCGACGAAAGAACAAATCGGAAAATAGTAAATTTGATGAATATTCATTTTATACGGTCTCATCTTTATCACACTTCTTTGTCTTCCAAGTCAAAAATAGTTTTGTTCTAAACTCCTTTCTTTTTTCATTTAGCTTTTATTGTTTGGGTTTGTAACTATGTGACGACTGGAAGTGGAAGAGCTATTTGATGAGACTTCATCAGATGATTGTACAATAAGAAACTAGATAGATTAGAGAGAAAAAAAGAACAGATAATAAAAAATGATAAATAAATAAAGGAATTTTGGATTGGGTCAGCAATCCAAGTTTGGGGCGGTATGGATAAAAGAACTTCCTATGTTATACTATTCAATTCTCGACGACGAATTGATTTGATAGTTCAGATATTGTTATTCATGATATTGATCTGATTCAAGATCATCGAGAGGTAATATTCATTCATTGAATTTACAGGCCAAAGATTTATCATCTCTATGGGATTAAATCCCGAGTTATTGCGAAGTAAAAAACCGATGAGATTATGGAAGTAAATATTCTTGCATTTATTGCTACTGCACTATTTATTCTAGTTCCTACCGCTTTTCTACTTATCATTTATGTAAAAACAGTCAGTCAAAACGATTAATTATTAACGAATTTGAATGAAACTTGACTTCTGAGTTCTTAGCCAAAATTGACGAAATAAAATGAAAAAGATTCCAATTCCATGTCTTAAATGAAATGAGTGGACTAGAATCGGCAGTATTCTAATAGATAGATAGTATGGTAGAAAGATTCATCTATTTCTTTCTACCATACTATTTATTAGTTAGATTGTTGTTATAAAGCTGCCCCCTGGAATAAAATAAAGATAGAGGCTGCATTTGATATGGATCTATATATCAATCTACAATATTATCTTGATATATGTGAATATCAATTCCATATATGGGATTGACATAGCATCCAATTCCATTTAGTTGCTATATCTATTTCCATTTAGTTGCTATATCTATTTGTTCTGATCAATCTGAATTACTCCTATGTCTTATAGTTTGAATTACTATATTTTTGATTTCCAATATGAATCTCGGTATCTATTGAGAGAATCAAATCAATGAAGCAAAAGCGATAGATAGCGATAGATATAGGCATATTTAGGCATATTCCAAAAATCACGTAGTAATCTTTTTTTTAACATTCCCAAGAAGTAAACCATTGACAGTAGTTCCACGGGCATCGAAAAGGAAGAGTAAACCTCACTGATTTTTACCGCCTGAACCATGATATGAAATAAGTCGATAAAGTCTAAATCCAATTTGAAAAATTCGAAAGCGGTAAATGCGCAATAGGTGACTCACCTGACGATCTTATTCTACATAGTATCTCGTTAGACAACCACTATGTTTATATCCTTTCTTTCTTATACAAAGTGCGTATACACTTAACAAAACCACTTCTTCTTTGAACAGTAAAGAGAGAAACAAATAAAAAAAGGGTCCGGCCCTCCTCAGTATCACCTAGGAAGAGGCCATTGATTGGAATAGAAAATTTAGGAAGAATTAGCTTCGAATAAATTTCCTGGGATCCTCCTCCTTTCGAACTACAAACATGGGAATCGTTGAAATAGCTCTTTGATTGAAAGAAGATGATTCCTATAATACATTACTCCAGTCGAGTCCAATGGAATTGCAAAATGAAGATATTTTGATTTTGTTCCAAACGTGTTGCAGAACCGTCTAGAAAGCAATTGATATTGATACAGTTTGCTTCCTTAACTCAATTAGTAGGACCCCTAGAGTCCACTCCTTCCCCACACTACGAGTGAAAGGGAAAAAGTAAAGACTACCATTAAAGCAGCCCAAGCAAGACTTACTATATCCATATGAATTCTGTCCCCTATCTCTATAAATATAAAGGAATTGTTCCCTTATTCCTCACTAATAATAGTAGAATCAATGGCGCAGAGTCAAAAAGAACGAAAACTATTCTATTAATAAACAAATCCAATAATCCAATAAATTCGCTCATTTTATAAGAAATTCCTATATGATTTATAATCGGGAAAGATTAAACCCAAGCAAAATCCGCATCTCAAGGGAATGTTACTAATGGAACATGTAGGAATAA